TATTCATCTATTATATTTTCATCAAATAGGGGACGGGAAGACTCTATGAAAAAATGGTGGTTCAATTCGATGTTGTCTAAGGGGAAGTTAGAACATAAGTGTGGGCTAAGTAAATCAATAAATAGTCTTAATGCTCTTGGACATACCGGGGGAAGTGAAGAGCCCATTCTAAATGATACGGAGAAAAACATTCCTAGTTGGAATGAAAGTGGTAGTTATAGTTTCAGTAATGTTGATTATTTATTTGATATCAGGAATATTGGGAGTTTTATCTCTGATAACACTTTTTTAGTTAGGGATGGTAATGGTGACTGTTATTCTGTATATTTTGACATTGAAAATCATATTTTTGAGATTGACAATAATAGTTTTTTTCTGAGTGAACTAGAAAGCTTTTTTTCCAGTTATTTGAATAATAGGACTAAGAGTAACAATCACTACTATTATCATTACATGTATGATACTCAATCTAGTTGGAATAATCACATTAATAGTTGCATTGATAGTTATCTTCGTTTTGAAGTCAGTATTCATAGTTCCATTTTCGAAGGTACCGAAAATTACAGTGACAGTTACATTTCTAGTTTCATTTGTACTGAAGGCGTAAGCAGTAGTGAAAGGGGGAATTCTAGTATAAGAACTGGTGGTAACAGCCGCGATTTCAATATAAGAGGAAGATCTAATGGTTTTGATATAAATAATAAAAAATACAGAAGTTTATGGGTTCAATGCGAAAATTGTTATGGATTAAATTATAAAAAATTTTTTAGGTCAAAAATGAATATTTGTGAACAGTGTGGATATCATTTGAAAATGAGTAGTTCAGATAGAATCGAACTTTTGATTGATCCGGGCACTTGGGATCCTATGGATGAAGATATGGTCTCCACGGACCCCATTGAATTTAATTCAGAAGAGGAACCTTATAGAGATCGTATCGATTCTTATCAAAGAAGGACAGGTTTAACTGAAGCTGTTCAAACGGGCATAGGTCAACTAAACGGTATTCCCACAGCAATTGGGGTTATGGATTTTCAGTTTTTGGGGGGTAGTATGGGATCTGTAGTAGGCGAGAAAATCACTCGTTTGATCGAGTATGCTACTAATAGATCTTTACCTGTCATTATTGTGTGTGCTTCTGGAGGAGCACGCATGCAAGAAGGAAGTTTAAGCTTGATGCAAATGGCTAAAATATCTTCTGCTTCATATAATTATCAATCAAATAAAAAGTTATTCTATGTATCAATCCTTACATCTCCTACAACTGGTGGAGTAACTGCCAGTTTTGGTATGTTGGGAGATGTCATTATTGCTGAACCCAATGCCTACATTGCTTTTGCGGGTAAAAGAGTAATTGAACAAACATTGAATAAAGCAGTACCCGACGGTTCACAAGCGGCTGAGTATTTATTCCATAAGGGCTTATTCGACCCAATCGTACCGCGTAATCTTTTAAAAGGCGTTCTGAGTGAGTTATTTCAGCTCCACGGTTTCTTTCCCTTGAAAAAAAATGCAAAAAAAAAATATCGAAATAAAATGAAAATATAGATATAGAATAGAAGTGATTTCTATGTCTACCAAGAACTCCCATTTTTTACTAGGAATACCTGTTTCTTGGATTGAATTAGTTTTGTTAGAGTCGCGAACTTATAATAAACTCTTTAATTTTCATAAAAAACTCCTTATTTTATTAGAAAGATAGATAGAATATAAGGATGGGAGAATTAATAAAATTTCTTAAACTTAAGGTGGATTATCATACATATTCGTGTAGAAAGATGAATAGGTACACTTCATTTAGTTTTCATTCCTTGCACTTATTAACTACTTAATATTATTTATAATAGTTTATAATAGATATACTTAAGATATCCTTATAATAGGTACAAATATTAAATCGAGGTACCCATTCTATGACAGATCTTAACTTACCCTCTATTTTTGTCCCTTTAGTGGGCCTAGTATTTCCGGCGATTGCAATGGCTTCTTTATTTCTTCATGTTCAAAAAAATAAGATTGTCTAGATCCGATGGGACCAAATTTCAGCAATTTATTTCAACACTGAATCATAATACATATATTTATTTGGTACAGATATTTGTTTAGTGTAATATGGTATGATATGCGCCTTTTTCCGAATACAAATGAAAGAATTATTATGCATGCGGATACATGATATCCGCATAAATGCATGTATATGCGGGTTATCTGGTTAAAAATGATCGGCGAATATTTTTCTATTTTATAATTGAAAGTCAATGTATCTAACCAATTCCTCCTAATGGTTCATATCAGAATAGTGCTAGTTGATGAAAGTTATTTCGGCAAAAAGTAAAGTCAAATTTTTTTCTCAATTCCAATCGAATGCAATCGGATCTAGTATAGTATGAACTGGCGATCAGAACATATATGGATAGAACTTATAACAGGGTCCCGAAAAGCAAGTAATTTTTGCTGGGCCTGTATACTTTTTTTAGGTTCACTAGGATTCTTAGTGGTTGGAACTTCCAGTTATCTTGGTAGGAATCTGATACCTGGATTTCCATCTCAGCAAATCATTTTTTTCCCACAAGGGATCGTGATGTCTTTCTATGGGATCGCGGGTCTATTCATTAGTTCCTATTTGTGGTGCACAATTTCGTGGAATGTAGGTAGTGGTTATGACCGATTCGATAGAAAAGAAGGAATAATGTGTATTTTTCGTTGGGGATTCCCCGGAATAAATCGTCGCATCTTCCTTCGCTTCTTTATGAAAGATATCCAATCAATCAGAATGGAGGTTAAAGAGGGTCTTTTTCCTCGTCGTATTCTTTATATGGAAATCAGAGGCCAAGGAACCATTCCCTTGACTCGTACTGATGAGAATTTGACTCCACGAGAAATTGAGCAAAAAGCTGCCGAATTGGCCTATTTCTTGCGCGTACCAATTGAAGTATTTTGAAATGAACTGAAGGAAGAATGAAGGTTTTCTCCGCATAATGGAAGGAACTTGCTAATTTCCTTTTTAATACAATTGAAGTTTCTTCAGAATGTTCATTCGAGCAAAACATGTTAGATTCCATTTCCTCGTTCCTTTGGTGCAACGATCCGCATAGAATAAAACAAAAGTAGGAGAACGTATATGGAACAACTATAATAAATATAAAAAACCAGAAACTATAATAAAATAAGAAGAAATTTTTTTCTATACAAAAACTATTTTGTATGCGTATAGAGCCCAACTCAATTCTTTTATACTAGTAAAAAGTCTAATAAGTCTAATTAAGTATGAATTCATCAAATAAAATATCCGAATATGTATTTCGTAATACAGAATTCATCTTCTTAGGTTAGGCCTCAGATTTTGAATTGATGCCGTATTCCTGCGCTGCGGTCCGAATAATATTCGTTACTTCAAGTAACTTTTTCGAGTATTTATGGAAAGGAAGAAATGAAGATGAAATTCGTTCGAATTTGCCCAATTGAGATATCCGGAAATCCCATTTCCTTATAATTTACTTATTTTATATATATTTATTTTATATTTTATATATATTTATTTTATATTTCTATATTTTATATATTTTTTTTTCATCCGAAAGGGGATCCTTATTCTATTTCTATATTCCTTCTAGATCTAAGGACTAAATTATTACACAAAAGTGGGAATAGATCTATAGGTTCGATACCTTGTTATAGAACTCGCGCTTTAGAGAAATATCAGATAGAGTTGACAAATGAAACAGTTCATTAACAATTCACAGATCAAAAATGAAAAAAAAAAGAAAGCATTGACTTCCCTCCCATATCTTGCATCTATAGTATTTTTGCCCTGGTGGATCTCTCTCTCATTTCAAAAAAGTCTGGAACCTTGGATTATTAATTGGTGGAATACTAGGCAATCCGAAACTTTTTTGAATGATATTCAGGAGAAAAATGTTCTAGAAAAATTCCTAGAATTAGAAGAACTATTCTTGTTGGACGAAATGATAAAAGAATACCCGGAGACACATATACAAAAGCTTCATATAGGAATACACAAGGAAACAATACAATTGGTCAAAACGCACAATGAATATCATCTCCATATCATTTTGCATTTGTCGACAAATATAATCTGTTTCGCTATTCTAAGTGGTTATTTTATTCTGGGTAATGAAGAACTTGTCATTCTTAATTCTTGGATTCAGGAATTCTTCTATAACTTAAGTGACACAATAAAAGCTTTTTCGATTCTTTTAGTTACTGATTTATGGATCGGATTTCACTCGACCCATGGTTGGGAACTAATGATTGGTTCGATCTACAATGATTTTGGATTGGCTCATAACGAGCAAATTATATCTGGTCTTGTTTCCACTTTTCCGGTTATTCTAGATACAATTGTGAAATATTGGATCTTCCGTTTTTTAAATCGCGTATCTCCTTCGCTTGTAGTCATTTATCATTCAATGAATGAATGAAGAACTTATTTGATCCCCTGATATCAATCAAAAATTTTCTTCGCGTATAAAGAAAGCGTTTTCCATTTTTCTTATTCTTTATACTTCTACCTCTTCAAGGTATTCGTTCTATTTCAGTAGAATTATTTCAGTACAACGGCAGACTCGTGGATAGGGAACTATACTAGCTACCTATCTAATTTATTGTAGAAATTCGGGGATCAATGATTGGATCATGCAAAATAGAAATACTTTTTCTTGGGTAAAGGAACAGATGACTCGATTTATTTCTGTATCGATCATGATATATGTAATAACTCGAACATCTATTTCAAATGCGTATCCCATTTTTGCGCAGAAAGGTTATGAAAATCCACGAGAAGCAACTGGGCGAATTGTATGCGCCAATTGCCATTTAGCTAATAAGCCTGTGGATATTGAAGTTCCGCAAGCTGTACTTCCTGATACTGTATTTGAAGCAGTTGTTCGAATTCCTTATGATATGCAACTGAAACAAGTTCTTGCTAATGGTAAAAAAGGAGCTTTGAACGTGGGAGCTGTTCTTATTTTACCCGAGGG